AAAATGGATTCTTCCTGGGTCGATGCCCGAGCGGTTAATGGGGACGGACTGTAAATTCGTTGGCAATATGTCTACGCTGGTTCAAATCCAGCTCGGCCCAACAATTCGCCAATCTACCACGAGATGGTATAACCCCCTTGTCCTTCAGAAATACCTGATACGGAGGAATAAAAAAGAATCAAATTTTCTGCTAGATCCCTTATTTCCCTGGGATTGTAGTTCAATTGGTCAGAGCACCGCCCTGTCAAGGCGGAAGCTGCGGGTTCGAGCCCCGTCAGTCCCGACGGATCCAATAAGTACAAGTACATCAATTCATCTCTCCCCTTATCTGTGAAAGGGGGGGACAGGGAGCAGAATTTCATTCCCAAGGGGGTTCTTTTTTCTTTCCTTTGCCGTTTCGCATTTCTCATCAAACAAATAGGGGAATTTTCATTACTTCAACTAGTACCGATTGGTAGGAGAAAGACATATGTAGATTAGTACAATTATTAGGAGCATTATAGTTATTAGTATTCCAAGAGATACTGAGCCCGCTTTTTCGATTGCTCCCGACCCATGTAATGGAATAGAGGACTTTATGTTTCTCGGGCGCACATACACAAATGGAATTCATTTCTTGTACAATACAAAATGAAATTCACATAATTCCCCTGATAGAATACTTTTCCAGATTAAACAATCTCCCCTTATGGCTCCGGTTTTGTTTGTCTAACCTCAATTACTAATGTGAAGTAGTGTAGTGATTCACGTTGAAAAATCTATTTCATTTAAATTGCACACTGAGCTTTTGATATATGTGTCCCAGTACTAGTAACCTACGGAAGGAGGGTAAAAGAAAGATAAAGATCATCCCACCCCTTTAGCAAGGGCATGCATATTTTTTTTCCTTCCTTTTTTCTATTTTTGGGGGCTCATCGAAGAAAGAACAAACCCTAAACTAAAATAGTGAATTTGATGTAATATTGCATCTTTTATCCCGGGACTCATCTTTATCACATTTCTTTGTCTTCCAAGAAAACTAGATCATTAAAAAAACGGAATTTAGAACGTAACTCCTTTCTTTTTCCACTTCGCTTCTATTGTTTGTTGGGGGTTTGTGACTAATGGAAACGAACGGGTGGTCAGATGATACTTCATCCGATGATTGTACAAGGAAGACGTAAGGTAGGTTATAGAAAAGTAAAGAACAGAAATGATAAATAAAGGAATTTTGGATTGGGCCAGGAATCACATTTTGGATTCGGTATGGATAAAAGATCTTCCTATGTTATACTATTCAATTCTCGACGACGAATTGATTTGATAGCTCAGATATTGTTATTCATGATATTGCTCCGATTCAAGATCATCGAGAGGTAATTCATTTATTGAAGTGACAGGCGAAAGATTTATCATCTCTATGGGATTAAATCCCGAGTTATTGTGAAGTAAAAAAAAAACGATGAGATTATGGAAGTAAATATTCTTGCATTTATTGCTACTGCACTGTTCATTCTAATTCCTACTGCTTTTCTACTTATCATTTACGTAAAAACAGTCAGTCAAAATAATTAATTAATTTGAATGAAACTTGACTTCTGAGTTCTTATCAATGGTTGAAGAAATCAAATGAAAAGGATTCCAATTTCACGTCTTAAATGAAATGAGCGGACTATAATCGGCAGTATTCTATGAGATCCGATAGTATGGTAAGAAAGAAATGGATGAATCTTTCTTTCTACCATACTATCTATTAGTGTTATTGTAGTGTATAAAGTTGTACTTTCTAATAAAGATAGAGGCTTAATATAGATCAATCTACAATATTATCTTCATATATGTAGATATCAATTCAATTCAATATATGCAATTGACGTAGGACCCAATTCTATTTCTTTGATACATCTATTTGTTCCCATCAATATGAAATACCCGTCTTACTCTTATAGTTCTAATTTCTAGATTTCTTATTATTTACAATATGAATTTCGGGATCTATTGAAAGAATCAAATCAATGAAGGAAAAATCATATGGGCATATGTTCATAAAATAAAGTAGTTTTTTTTAGCATTCCGACGAAATAATTGATTGACCCATTGACAGGAGTTCTATGGGCATTTCTTCGGATTTCGAAAAGGAATAAAAACCTCACAGATTTTTAACGCTTGAACCATGGTATGAAATGAGTCGATACAATAGAAATTCTATTTCGAAAATAATAAAACAAGCGGTAAGTGCGCAATATGTGACTCGCCCAAGTCAAGATCTTATTATGCATAGTATCTCGTTAGACAACCACTATATCTATATTGTTTCTCATAGAAAGTGCGTATACACTTAACAAAACGACTTCTTTTTTAAACAGTAAAGAAAAAAAGAAAAAAGGGTCGGGTCTTCCTCAGTATCCATATATAATTATGGTAAGAGCCCGGTCATTGAAATAGAAAAATTAGGAATAATTAGGTTGGAATAAATTTACTATTATCTGTATCCCTTTCCTTTCGAAATACAAACACGGGA